TAAATGAATTCCAAAAATCTTCGGTAAATCCAAAGAAGGTTTTCCTGTACGTTCATCACAAAATATTTCTAGATCCCAATACACCCAATGCCAAATAGCTGCCAAGAAGCATAAGCCAGAAAACACAATATGTGCTCCGGCCACACCTTCGTAACTCCAAATACCCGGATTCGTTATAGTCCCTCCTGTGATACTCCAACCGCCCCATGAATTGGTTATTCCTAAACGAGTCATGAAGGGTATAACGAACATACCTTGTCTCCACATTGGATCAAGAACAGGATCAGAGGGATCAAAAACCGCTAATTCGTATAGAGCCATTGAACCGGCCCAACCAGCAACTAGAGCTGTATGCATTATATGAACAGAAAGCAAACGACCGGGATCATTCAATACGACGGTATGAACACGATACCAAGGCAAACCCATGGAAATACCCCTTTAGCAACGAAAAATAGACACTATGTAACTTTATTGCACTCAAAAAAAAACTAGTAGGCTATGGACCTCCCCCTTTCAGGAGATTATCTCAGAGAAAGGATTACTATTTGGTCTATTCTATTATTTTAGTAATAATGGAAAAATTAGGTTCGTAGGAACAAAAAGAAGCAGATCTATTCTATACCCGATAAGTACCAATACGCAATGGTGAGTCGGAGTTGATCCTATTTTCTATGAGTGAATGCATACAGATTTTTTCATGATAGAAAAAAAAAGACCTATTCGAAAGAATTTTCCTTTATTCATTCTGTCTTCCTTTTTTATGAACTTATTCAATTTATATATATAATATGATAAAAAAAAAAGGTAAAATCTGATAAAGACAAATCTTATTTATTAAGACAATAAACCTGTGGTTACGCTTCCATATCAAAGTGAGCTATAGTACTTAATTATTTTTTTTTTTTTTTCTTTCATTTTATGCCTATTGGTGTTCCACAAGTACCTTTTCGAAGTCCTGGAGAGGAAGATGCATCTTGGGTTGACGTATAGTGCGACTTGTCAGATATATTGGGTCATATGGGATTTCCCCGTTCTCTCCCCCGATCGAGATATCCTCTCTTTCGCCCAAGAAAGCTTGATTGAATTATCAAAAATTTGGAGCGTGAAGTGTAATTAGATCTATTTTTTTTGAGGGGGTATACAGATTAATCTTATCAATTAGAAAAATTTATGGTTTGCTTGGTTGGACCAATAAAATGAAGTATAGAGGCTCCGTTTAGAAAAAACCCAATTTTGAATATATGGATTCGATAATTACTACTTGTATCATATTTTAGTTATAAATAGCAGTGATCTAAAACTGCTAATCAATCGAGTCATATGATGAATACGTTGAATATTTGGTATAAAAAACATAAAAATAATGAAAAAAAAAAAAAGAAGTCGTAGCACAAAGACATGGTATTTAGGCATTTGTCCTATATGTGCAAATCCAAATCAGACGTATCTTTACTCGGAGTATAGCATAAACCTAAAAGAATTGAAGTGAAGAAGCCCATTCAGAAACAAGAAAATTACATCGTAATTTCTATTTAATTTCGATGAAAGAATACATCAATGAAAAGTTAGATCAATAAATTGAATGAATTCGTTTTTTTTTTATTTTTTATAGTATAGATTATAGATAAAGGAGCCAAAACGAATCTTTCTTGAAAAAAGTAAGGCCCGTTCATTAGAAGTTAAAAAGATCTCGCTAAACTAAAAAAGACTGGAATCTAAACATTGATTCTTTTTTTTTTTTTCGCAATTTTTGTTGAACCGTATGCATCAAAAGGTGCATGTACGGTTCTTAAGGTATACAATTTTATCCTAATCAACCGACTTTATCGAGAAAGATTACTTTTTTTAGGCCAAGAGGTTGATAGCGAGATCTCAAATCAACTTATTGGTCTTATGGTATATCTCAGTATAGAGGATGATACCAAAGATCTGTATTTATTTATAAACTCTCCCGGCGGATGGGTAATACCCGGAGTAGCTATTTATGATACTATGCAATTTGTGCGACCTGATGTACAGACAATATGCATGGGATTAGGCGCCTCAATGGGATCTTTTATTCTAGTCGGTGGAGAAATTACCAAACGTCTAGCATTCCCTCACGCTTGGCGCCACTGCTTTTTTTAGTTCAATTTGAGACAAAAAAGAAAACAAAACTATGCCTTCGCCATATAAAATATGAATATTAAGTAATAATAGCATGGCACTTTGAATTCGATATGAGACCCTTTTTTATTCTTTTGTTTTTTCGAAATCCTTAAGATTATGTATCGAAACAGTAGTATGAGATAAAAGGCATTTCCTATTTTATTTGATCTATCGAGGGCCCCCTCTTTCAGCGTCACAAACTTTTTTGTTTTCACAACAGAAGACTCTTAACAATATTTGGTTATGAAAGAATATTCAAATAAATAATTTTTTTTTTATTTATTTGAATTACAAATAAATAAAAAAAGAAACTTTGGGATTGCTGAATAAAAGACGAAAAATAATAAAGCAACGGAGCCATCATAGTATTTAAAAATGACTTCAAAATAAAAGGAAGGGTGGTTATTGGATCATTTACTCCTCTGGGTCTGATAGATCCTATATTTTCTATTCCTTTGTTGGAAGGTGAAAATGAATTCCATTGTGAAGCCGTATGCAATGCACAAAAGATGCCTGTACGGTTGTTTCAATTTATTTATTGTTTTTCTCTTTAACTCATCATGTGAGATAGAGAAACCGTTTATTAAATCATCAGGGTAATGATCCATCAACCTGCTAGTTCTTTTTATGAGGCACAAACGGGAGAATTTATCTTGGAAGCGGAAGAACTACTGAAGTTGCGGGAAAGCATCACAAGAGTTTATGTACAAAGAACAGGCAAACCCTTATGGGTTATATCCGAAGACATGGAAAGGGATGTTTTTATGTCAGCAACAGAAGCCCAAGCTCATGGAATTGTTGATCTTGTAGCCGTTGAATAAAAAATAGAAAGAAGGTATTTTTTTCAAATCCGCAATTTTAGATTTTATCTTCTTACTGGGTTTAATAGAATATTTTCTATTAATTAATCTAGTATTATTAATACTATTAATTATTAATATAGAATCTAGAACTAATTCATAATCATCCGGTTAGGATCGATCTAAACCAATTCATTATGTATATGATTCAACATGCCAACTATTAAACAACTTATTAGAAATACAAGACAGCCAATCAAAAATGTCACCAAATCGCCCGCCCTTCGGGGATGTCCTCAGCGTCGAGGAACATGTACTAGGGTGTATGTGCGACTCGTTCAGATCATAGACTGGCACAAAAGAAATGAAAGTATTTTTCCAGTATCAGTGATCAATACCAGTGAATGAATAGGATAGAATGGAAGAGCTACATTCACTATCTAAAAAAAAAAAAGATTTCTCGTACCCTTTATTGTGTATCAAATTTATGGTTTATATTGGTGCAAATCCAATCACCCCCGTTTTCAATTTAAGATGAGAAAGAATTCCCCATTGGTAATAAATGCTTATCCATTACGCGGAGGAAATCCTATTTAACAGAAGGATTATATTATACCCTTCTTCTTGCAAAAACGGACTAAAAGGGTTAGCTACCCGGCGAATCTTCATAATTAAATACCGTTACTGCATAGGTAAATCTCATTGTGAAAGAACGATAATTCATGAGTAGAGCCAAAGAACGTGAACTGTACAAGTTAACAATATAAAAGAATGAGCTCCGGTGTATAGAGAGGACCTCACCGTTTAAGAACTAACCATAGAAACGATGGAAACCACTATTTCTTTATCCATTTCTATTTTTTTTTTTTATGTTTACTATGTTTTTTTGATACTTAGTATCACAATATCAATACAATTTTTTATTATGAGATGAAATGCCTCCCCAAAAAAGAAAAAAAAAAAATAGTGGTCGGGAAGGTTATAGTAGCAAAAGCCATTGGAATTTTTTTTTATACATTGGAAAAATCCGTTTTGTTATTAATAGACTAGGAAAGGAATAACTGAAAGAAAAGAAATCAATTAGTTATTCATCAAAGTTTTTTTTATTCAATGACCAGAATTAAACGAGGATATATAACTCGGAGACGTAGAACAAAAATTCGTTTATTTGCAGCAAGTTTTCGAGGGGCTCATTCAAGACTTACTCGAACTATTACTCAACAGAAAATAAGAGCTTTGGTTTCATCCTATCGGGATAGAGTTAGGAAAAAAAGGGATTTTCGCCATTTATGGATCGCTCGAATAAATGCAGTCGTTCGAGACAGTAAAGTATACTATAATTATAGTGGATTAATGAACAATCTGTACAAGAAGCAGTTGCTTCTTAATCGTAAAATACTTGCACAAATCGCTATATTAAATAGGAATTGTCTTTATATGATTTCAAATGAGATTAGAAAATAAGAAGAGTCGAAAGAATCCATCGGAATAGTTTAAATGGAGTTCCCTGCAGAATGAACGCCGGGAAGGTAGAGTAGAAATTAGTATGATAAATATCATAAAATTGTCAAAATGAACAAAGATGTTCAATAAAAAAAAAGATTGATTCTGCTTCCCTCATTCTTTTTTTTTTATTCTTACAACACGAAAATCAAATCTAGGTTCTCGGATTTTTTGAACAAAGCATCAATCCTACTTTGAGCGTTTAGATTTTCATTTTTATTCAATTGAAAGGTAAGCTTATTTATTTCTAGTTCTAAGACCAATAGTTCTAGCGATTGCCTCGCTTCTTTCAAATTGTTTTTCATTATTAAGAAAAGGTAACAAAGATAAAATACGAGCTTGTTTTATAGCAATAGTAATTAATCGTTGCTGTTTTAAAGTCAATCTATTTACGCGTCTAGATAATATTTTTCCTTGTTCACTAATAAATCGACTAATTAAACTCATGTTTCTATAATCAATTCGATCCCCCGATTGAATCGGGGGCAAACGCCTACGAAAAGATCGTTTGGATTTAAGAAGGATTCGCTTTGATTTATCCATGGTTTGTTTATTCCTTATCCCGAAAATCCTATTTCAATCGGATCAAAAAAAACTGATTTAGAATTAAGAAATAGGATTTTTTTTTTTTTTTAATAGAAAATAGATTTTCTATATGTCATTTTTCATTTTCCTTGGAATGGAAGGGTTACACACAGACGAGTCTATTTCTTTATCTCCCCATGAATCGTATGTTTGTAACAACAGGGACAGAATTTTCTCAATTCCAATCGACTAGGTGTATTGTGTCGATTCTTTTGAGTAATATATCTGGAAATCCCCATTGATTCTTTATTAGTATTAGAAATGTTTCGAACACAACTAGTACATTCCAAAATAACCGTTACTCGGGCATCTTTACCCTTGGCCATGAACCTCCTTTGTATTTTTGATTTACGCAACTATTTCATTTTCAAATCCAAAACAAAATGACGAAAAGAAAAAAAGAACGAAAAAAACAGAAGTTGCTAAAATGATGAAAGATTTCGTTGCAATCATATCATATTATAGTAATAATAAGTAATACAAGGATTTCAAAATTTAGAATCGCAGTACAGTATTTCATTTTTCATTTCAGTATCTTGTATTATATTTTTGTGCTAGCCATCAAATTTTTATTTCCGTTATCACTCGTTTAGTAATTTAATTGGAACCTAGGCCCAAGTCCGAGTTTGACTGAGGTTGAATCCACTTTTATTCTTTCTCTTTTCTTTTTATAAATTATTTTGTATTCTAATAACAAAAAAAAGATAAGGGGAGAGGATTAGTCACAGATATTTGATTGTAGCTGTAATCTTCTTCACCCCTTCCCGGGTTAACAACTAGAATGGGTTAATCACTAGAATGAAAAAAAAGGGAATATCAACGCATCTGGGAATAAACGATTGATCTCTATCAATAGACCCGCTAAAGATCCGAACCAGAGAGTACTTACTACTGGTGCCACGGAGAGATATGTTTTTAGATCTCTCATTTTAAAAACTCCTTCTTTATTCTTTATAGTAATTTGTACTACATAATGGTAATACATATATGATCAGATGTCTATATAGTTCCGCTTATATTGTGCACGAACTCTCTAATTGAAATTGAAATCTACAACAATTCGGTAGATATTCTTTTTTTAGAAAAAAAAAAAGAATATGTCCCTTTCCGCCTCAACATTATCTAAAAATATTTCTTTTTTTACGGCGGGTTTCATAGTTATTTCATGCGTATATAATTCTTTTTATTATTATATGGTATGTATGTTATATGATATGAAACAAAAAAGAAGAAATGTCAATCTAATTTGTTTATATCAAATTAGGAAATAAATCAAAATGTTGGAAAACAAGACAGGGATTCTCTACAATGACACTGTAGACCAATTGAAAGGGATGTAGCGCAGTTTGGTAGCGCGTTTGTTTTGGGTACAAAATGTCACGGGTTCGAATCCTGTCATCCCTACCTATTACTTTTTTTTCTGGACAGTAAAAAGGAATCAATTGAGATCGATTACAATTGAACATACCTAATTAATCTTTTCTTTCATTTTCTCATATTCTATATGATAGTATATACATGCAAGATATATTAGGATTACTTTTATTTTATTGAAAATAACGCGCTCTTAGTTCAGTTCGGTAGAACGTGGGTCTCCAAAACCCGATGTCGTAGGTTCAAATCCTACAGAGCGTGATTGCATTCTTGTTATTGGTAGGTCAAAATTGTACTGAAATAATTGAACAGCAATCTGAATTTGACCCCCTATGAGTTCAAGCAAGTAGGAGGTCAAGCAAAAAAATAGATGTTAATTAATCAAAGGTCCAACTGGTCACCACGTCTGTATTGTAAATATGCAGTTACAAATAATCCAGCCAAAGTAATAGGAATTAGACCTAATACGATTCCAAATAGAAAAACTTCAATCATTTCAATTTATTTGCACCAGAAGAAAAAAAGGAGAGGTAATATTGATCCTTAAATATTAATATGTATTGTCCATGAATCTCAATGATCAATAATTGGAAATTGACAAGATAACGAACTCTAGAATATATATAATATATGGACTACCCCACAAATCTTTCTTTTTATTAATTGTACAGTTAATTAATTTCAAATAAGTCGTATCTTGCTCAGACCAATAAATAGAGCTGAGGTTATAGTTAAAACTGCTAATAGAAAACCGAAATAACTAGTTATAGTAAGCATGAAGAGACTAAATGAAATAAAATTGATTATTTTCATACATATGTTTATAAAGCACTTGCCTAAGTTTCCATATTTCAAAAATATGAGATAAGCAAAAATACCAATTGAAAAAAAAAAAAAATTCAATTGAAAATTTTGGATTCATCAATTATTATCATTATAGACAAATGATACTAACAAAAATAGAGTTACATAGATAAGAACTCTATTTGTCATCTGTCTATCTATCCCGTGATTTCCAATCAACAGATTCATTGAATTGGTCAACTCTTGAGTTGAAAAAACGAATATTCATATTCAAAAAAAAAAG